AAGATAAGATGGCTGAGGTGCAGGCGGTAGATTGTAAATCTATAAACAAGTTAAAAACTTTCTTATTAAAGGTCTTATAGTAAAAAAATAATATTAGATTGCAAATTTAAAGATGTGTGTATGACACTAAGACTTAGAATTTAAAAGGTAAGCTTTTTTTTTAAGCTTTGAAGGCTTCTAGTTTAGATAACTTAAAATTCTTATTTAGAATAAGAGAAATGGTAGGGGTAATAGTAGTCCAGAAAAGTTTAAAAAAGAAAATAGAGGTATAAAAAGAGACGAGAAATGAGGAAGGTATTTAATATTAAATGTTAAGTTTGTATTTAGTAATAAAAAAAATGGAATTGAGATACGAAGATAGAAATATAATGTTACTAGAGCAGAAAGAAGGAGGGCAAAAAGTAAAATAAATATTTGATTCATTAATATTATTTGAATTATAATTCATTTTGGAATAAATCCAGTAAAAGGCGGTAAGCCGCCTAATGATAAAAGACTTATTGGGGTAAGTAATTTTCAGGTGGGCCTAATACAATTTAGGTTTAGAAGTTGAGAAAATGAAAATGCTTGTATAATATGAAATATAATTATAACTGATGATGAAATTATAACATAAAAGAAAAAGTATATTATTCATAAGTGATCATTAATAGTGATGGCAACTAAAAGTCAAGATATATGATTAATTGAAGAAAATGCTATGATTTTTCGTAGTTTTATAAGGTTTAGGCCCCCTAGAGCACCTGTAATTGCTGATAAAATAGCGGAGATTAAAATTAATTGGAGGTTTATAAAAGTTAAGGTTAAATAGGAGATTAAAAATATAGGTGCCAATTTTTGAATTCTTGTAAGGATAATAGCTTGCGGCCAGGTTAAACCTTCTATGACTTGAGGAAATCAAAAATGGAAAGGAGAAGCTCCTAATTTTAACAGTAGAGATAATAGAATGATTAAGGAAGAAAAGGTTGAGTATGTTAGAAAAAATAAACTAGACATAATAAGTAGAGTTGAAGCTAATGCTTGAATTAAAAAGTATTTTAAAGCTGATTCAGAAAGATAAGAGTTTATTTTTATTCTAATGATGGGAATAAAAGATATTATATTTAATTCAAGACCGATTCATGCACCAAATCATGAAGATGAGGAGATGGAAAGAGCGACTCCTAAGAGAAGAGGGGAAAAAAAGAAGAGGAAGGTAATTGGAAAGGTCATTAAAAAGAGAAAGATTATAACTTTCATTTGCGGGGTATGAACCCGTTAGCTTTATTAGCTTATCTTTTAATATAATTGGAATAAAATATATGTTGGTGTAAAGGGCACATAAAGGTTTGATTTTTAAGGAAGTGGTGTAATTCCATTACATATAAGAAATTTAATATAGGTAGAGAAGGCTACATTATTAGTTCTATCAAAACTATCCTTTAATCAGGCACTATATTTATGCATTGAGTATAATATAAAATAATTTATAATAGATTATAAGTGGTAATGGATTAAATAAGAATAGTTATTGAGGTATTATAAGCAAAGGGTAATTGATATTAATTTCATAAAAAATTAATATATAGAAGTATATATATATATACATTTAGTAAACATTATAATTAAATAAACATTTATAATAATTAAATGAGTCTTTAATGTTTATATAATAAAAGAAGAAATTATATATACCTAAATGGATATAGAATTATCATATGACCCTTTGTAATGCAGAAATATGAAACGGTCGTCTGTTTTCTCCGTAGCGAGAAGGGTGACAGGCGACCATTTCATATTTCTGCTGTTCCTTAAATTAACTTTATAATCACGACATTTAACAAAAGATATAGAGTCATTGTCTATAATTAAATATCATAAAAAATGAGTGGTTATATAAGTATTTTGTAGAGATATACTAATAATTTATATATCTTATGTGATTTATAGGTTCTAATGATATAAGGCAGGAGCTTTATCTTTTCTTAATTTGGTTTGTATATTATTAAGTAGGATGGGTGTATATACATTTATGGATATATAATTACTTATGGACAAAAATTCTGAAACTTTTATGTTTAATATATTTATTAATTATATTAATTTATATGTTTATATAAAGATTAATAATAATGTTTCTGTTTTAGTAATTTACACATTAAGTTAAATTCTTATATAAATAGTGTTTATAAACAGATAAGTAATTGATAAATTATTTTATGATGATATTGGTCGAGATAGCTAATTATTTAATTTTAATTGTATGCGTGTTGGTTGGAGTTGCTTTTGTTACTTTATTTGAGCGTAAGATTTTAGGGTATATTCAAATTCGTAAAGGTCCTAATAAGGTTGGTTATATAGGAGTGTTACAGCCGTTTTCTGATGCTGTTAAATTATTTACTAAGGAGCAGGTTGTACCTATAATATCTAATTTTTTAGTTTATTATCTATCACCTGTATTTAGTTTATTTATTTCCTTGTTAGTATGAGTGGTTGTACCTTATGAGGTTGGGCTAGTTAGTTTTAATATAAGTATTCTGTTTTTTTTTTGTTGTTTAAGGATAGGAGTTTATAGAACTATAGTAGCTGGTTGATCTTCCAACTGTAAATATTCTCTTTTAGGAAGGTTACGTAGAGTTGCTCAGACTATTTCGTATGAGGTGAGGTTGGCCTTAATTTTGTTGTCTTTGGTTGTATTGGTAGGTGGATTTAGATTGGAGTTATTTAATAAATATCAAAGTGGTGTATGGTTTTTAGTGATTTCGTTGCCTTTAAGTATAATTTGATTTGCTTCTTGTTTGGCAGAAACAAATCGAACTCCTTTTGATTTTGCGGAAGGAGAGTCTGAGTTGGTTTCTGGGTTTAATACTGAGTATGGTAGTGGAGGGTTTGCTTTAATTTTTATGGCGGAGTACGCTAGGATTTTATTTATAAGGGTATTGTTTGTTATTGTATTTTTGGGGAGAAGGCCATGTAGTGGATGATTTTATTTAAAATCAGTGTTTATTTCATTTGTTTTTGTATGGGTTCGAGGAACTCTTCCTCGATTGCGGTATGATAAGTTAATACATTTAGCTTGAAAAAGATTTTTACCTGTTTCTATTAATTATTTAATATTTTTTATAGGGTTTAAAATATTATGTTTTGTCTTATTATTGGTGTATACTTAAAATTATAAATTATCATAATTTGTAGGATTATTTATTATTTTTGATTTGGGTATTTATATTAATATAAGGCCTATTTCTAATGAATTAGGAGGAGTTGTTGTTTAGTAGTTTCGTAGTAATTTTAATAATTTTATTATTCATTATTTCTTAATTTTGAAGCCTTGTCTTAAAACTAGAAAAGAAAAATTTTAATAATTAATGAGTTCTTATTATAATAAATTATTCTAAATTATATGTATGTATAGCTATTATTTTGAATAAATATGTTGTTTTAATTTATTATATAAAGTTTGATTCTGTCTTAATTACTTATGAAATTACTGAAATTGTATGGGAATTATAGTGTGTAGTTTAAAGGAGCTTTAAGTAATTTAAAAATATAATGTAAAATTTAGAATTTATTAAGTTGAAGTCCCAGCATAAAGATTTAAATTAATTTGTTAAAATAAGATTTAGTAGTAAGTTAAGGTCTGGTTAAATATTGTGCCAGCAGTCGCGGTTAGACTTTAAGGCCTAATAAGTAATAATTTGGTTATGGTTAGGATTGATAGTAAATGAAAATTGGATGAATAAAGGGTGAAATCGATAATGTTTAATTTTTAATCAAAATATTACTAAATTTAAAGCTAACTTTTCTTAGGGTTGAACTAGGATTAGATACCCTATTACACTAAGAGGTAAATTTTAAATAATCTAATTATTTATAGATATGTTCTTGAAATTTGAAGAATTTGGCGGTAATTTAGTCTTGCCAGAGGAATTTGTTTTTTAATCGATAAACCACGTAAAATCTTACTCGTTTTTGTTTTTAGTTTATATACCATCATTAGCAGATAATCTTAGTAGAAAGATAATTATTAAGTTTTATAGATAGCAAAAATTAGATCAAGGTGTAGCTAATAAATGAGTTAAAATGAATTACAGTAAACTTTATTTAAAACGGATTTATTAATGAAATATTAATAATAAAGGTGGATTTGGTTGTAATGAGAGTTTAATATGCTTTAAAGATATAAGTTCTAAATTATGTACATATCGCCCGTCGCTTTCATTATAAGGATGAAATAAGTCGTAACATAGTAGATTTACTGGAAAGTAAGTCTGGATTAAACAAAGCAAAGCTAAAATAGAATAGCATTTCACTTACATTGAAAAGAATTACTGTGCAAATCAGTTTGTTTTGAAGTTATATAGATTGTTTTGTGATATAAAGTTAATATTAAGTATAGGAAAAATAATTTTAGTTTTATAGTTATGAAAAAGTAGTCATTAATGAAATTTTAGTTAATACAATAGGACAGGAGTACTGAAAAGGAAATTTTAATTAAATAAAAATTAATTTAGTAGGTGTAAATAATTGTACCTTGTGTATCAGGGAGGATCTAAATAGGTTAAGGATAATTAACAATCCCGAAATAAAAATAGCTAATTTTATAAAAAATTTTTGTAGTAAATAAATTTTTAATATAAAATTAAAGGTGAAATGTTACTCGAGTTTTATTATATCTGGTTTTTGAAAAAATAAATTTAATTTAGATTTTGGATGAATAAAATATCTAAAGTTAAAGGGTAGAAGGGATTATCTTTTTATCTGAGTTGAGTTAGTAGTTAATAAATAAATAAAATTTTTCTAGGCTTGAAAGTAGTTATGAATAATATAGTGTTTTAACAAAAGTATAAGTAAAAATGTTTTATTTTACTCTATATGAATATTCAAAGATTTATTGAAATTATATAAGTGAAGCGTTAATGATTTTATTAGTATATTATTATATGTATAATAGAAATTTTAAGTGATAAAACTCATTTTATATATTTTAGGATATAAATAAAGGAACTCGGCAATATGATCTTTGCCTGTTTACCAAAAACATGTCTATTTGGAGGTAGAAATAGTCTAGCCTGCTCACTGATAATAAATTAAAGAGCCGCGGTATATTGACCGTGCAAAGGTAGCATAATCATTAGTTTTTTAATTGGGAACTTGTATGAATGGTTGGACAAAAGAAAAGCTGTCTATATTATAAGTATTGAATTTAACTTTTAAGTGAAAAGGCTTAAATAATTTAAAGGGACGATAAGACCCTATAAAACTTTATATATTAATTTAATTTTTTTGAATTTTAAGAATTTAATTGAGTGTTATATTTTGTTGGGGCGACAAAGGTATAAGTAATATTAACTGCTTGGGTTTATAAACAATAATATTTGTTTTAATAAGTGATCCTTTTTAAAGAATAAAAAACTAAGTTACTTTAGGGATAACAGCGTAATTTCTTTTGAGAGCCCATATCGAAAAAGAAGATTGCGACCTCGATGTTGAATTAAAATGTCTATTTAGAGCAGCCTTTAAATAAGAAGATCTGTTCGATCTTTAAATTTTTACATGATTTGAGTTCAAACCGGCGTGAGCCAGGTTGGTTTCTATCTTTTAAAAAAAAATAATTATTTTAGTACGAAAGGATTAAGTAATTTTAAGAATTAGTTAAATTGTAATAATACTATGGTGGCAGAGAATGCATTAAATTTAAGTTCTAAATACATAGATTAGTCTATCCATAGTAGGTGAGTATAAATAGCGTTATGGTGGCAGAGAATGCATTAGATTTAGATTCTGGTCACATAGGTCACCCTATCCATAATAATAAGTATTAAAAAAGGTATTATATAATTATTATAATTAAAAATATATGTTGATGAAATTTAATTATTAAGAAATTTTTCTTTTCTAATGTTTTCAAAACATATATTTTATATAAACTAAATAATCATTTTAATATTTGATCCCACCATAATAGAGAGAGTGGGTTAATAATAAAGAAAGAGAAATAAGCTATAGTTAAAATTTGTCCAGTAAGGACATATGGGTCTTCAACGGGTCGAGCTCCGATTCATGTTAAAAGAATAAGGATAGCGATGAAAAATCAGAATATAATCTGATTTAATGGGTAGAAGGTGAGGCTCCGAAATTGAGAAGTATGGGTGAATGGTAAAATTATTAAGATTGCTACGGAAGCTACTAAAGCAATAACTCCTCCTAATTTATTAGGAATAGATCGTAGAATAGCGTAAGCAAAAAGAAAATATCATTCTGGTTGAATATGAGGAGGAGTTACTAAAGGATTAGCTGGGATAAAGTTGTCCGGGTCTCCTAAAATATAGGGGTTTAATAATGAGAGAATTAAAAGAATACAAAATATAACAATAAATCCCACAATGTCTTTAAATGTGAAATAAGGATGGAATGGAATTTTATCTATTTGTCTTGAAATTCCAAGTGGGTTATTACCTCCGGCTTGGTGGAGAAATAAAATGTGGATTATAGATGCTGCTGCAACAGCAAATGGAAATAAGAAATGAAATGTAAAGAATCGAGTTAGGGTTGCGTTATCTACTGAAAATCCACCTCAAATTCATTGTACTAAATCTGTACCAATATATGGAATTGCTGAAAATAAATTTGTAATTACAGTGGCTCCTCAAAATGATATTTGCCCCCATGGTAGCACATATCCTAAAAAGGCTGTAGCTATAGTAAGGAATAAGATAATAACTCCGATTAATCAAGCATGTATAATTATATATGAACCGTAGTAAATACCTCGCCCAATATGGATATATAGACAAATAAAGAAAAAAGAGGCACCGTTTGCATGCATAGTCCGGAGTAACCATCCATAATTTACATCTCGACAAATGTGAGCTACTCTTGAAAAGGCTAAGTCGATATGAGCGGTATAATGTATCGCTAAGAAAAGTCCTGTAGCAATTTGAATTATTAGGCATAATCCTAGGAGTGAGCCGAAGTTTCAGAAAGTTGAGATATTCCTCGGTAATGGTATATCTACTAGGGCGTTATTGGCAATTTTTACTAAGGGGTGGGATTTACGTAAGGGGGTTATCATTAATTTAATAGTCGTAGAGGACCTTTAAATAAGTTTGTGATTTTTACAACTACAAGAAGTGTTAGTAAAAGATATGTAATAATGAATAAGGTAAATAATATGGATGGGCTGTTATAGATTCATCTAATAGTTGATGGGGTTAATAGATTAATGTGATTAATTGATGAGATAGCTAAAGTTGATGTATGGGAATTTATAACAGGATCTGATATAAGAATGATTACTGTTAAGATAATAAAAAGAGTAGAGAAAGCGGAGAAAGTTGTTAAGGAAAATGAGAATGGTTCATTTGAAGCTAATGAGGCTACATAAATAAATAATACTAGTATACCACCTAAAAAAATTATAAATAAAATATAAGAAAATCAATAAGAAGGAGTGTAAATTCCAGATGTAATTGAAATTGTTACGGTTTGAAGCAATAATGTCAGTCCTAAAGAAAGAGGGTGTGAAAGACGTGAGAAAAGAAGTGAAAAAATTAAAGTTAACGGAATGGTTAATAAGGTCATATCAGAGAATAGTTTGAAGTAAAATATTAATTTTGGGAATTAAAGATAAAAGTAATTTTTTCTCTGAAGCTTTAAGAAAAAATTCATTTTTGGCTTACAAGACCAAAGTTTTCAGTTAAACTATTAAAACTTATGATAAATTTTAGTGGATTAGGAGTAGTAAGAGCTTTTTTTTTAGTTTTTTGTGGTTTATGGAAATTTGTTGGGTATTATAAGCATTTGTTGAATTCTTTATTAAGTCTAGAATTTATAATATTAGGAGTATTTTGGTTATTAAGTATACAGGTTACTATAATTGGAATGGAGGTTTATTTTTCTTTATTCTTTTTAACTTTAAAAGCTTGTGAGGGGGCCTTAGGATTATCGTTGCTAGTAATAGTTGTTCGAAGACATGGTAATGATCGATTTAGGAGGTTTAATTTATTGGAATGTTAAAATTTATTTTACCGCTAGTAATGTTGATAAAATTTAAATGTTGAAAGAGAGTCCAATTAGGTTTATTTTTTTTAAGATTTATTTTTGGGCTTCACTGTTGTTATAATTTTTATATAACTAGTATAAGAAGAATATTTGGGATAGACTATATTAGATATATTATGATTTATTTAAGGCTATGAATTATATCCTTAATTATTTTGTCAAGACAGAAGGTGAAAGTTTTGAAAAATTTTGATTATAAGTTTATTGTTATCAATTTAATACTTTTATTTTCTTTATTAGTTACTTTTAGTTCTTTAGATTATTTATTGTTTTATATTAGATTTGAAATGTCTTTAATTCCGACTTTAATTTTAATTTTGGGTTGGGGGTACCAACCTGAACGAATTCAAGCTGGAATTTATATACTTTTTTATACTTTAGCTTTTTCTTTACCTTTATTAAGGTCTTTGCTTTATTATTTTTATATTAATGGAAGAATAATTATTAGATTAAGGCAACCGGTATACATAAATAATTATATAATTGTTGTTTGGTATTTTGCTACTATTTGAGCATTTTTGGTAAAATTACCTATGTACATATTCCATTTATGGTTACCTAAAGCTCATGTTGAGGCACCTGTGGCAGGTTCTATAATTTTAGCTGGTGTTTTATTAAAATTAGGAGGTTATGGCTTAATTCGAGTTATAATTGTATTTCAACAGATTGGTAAAAGTTTTTCTTGATTATGAGTGACCCTAGGTCTTTTAGGTGGTATTTTTATTAGATTTATATGCTTACGACAAATTGATATTAAATCTTTAATTGCTTACTCTTCTGTAGCTCATATAAGTTTGGTGCTTTGTGGTGTTATAATTTTTAGATCATGAGGACTTAACGGGGGGGTGATTGTTATAGTAGGTCATGGCCTTTGTTCTTCAGGATTATTTTGTTTAGCGAATATAATATATGAGCGGGTGGGAAGGCGTAGATTGTTAATTGGGAAAGGTCTGTTGTCTTTTATACCTAGTATAAGATTATGGTGATTTTTACTAAGGGTAAGTAATATGGCTAGGCCCCCATCTTTAAATTTATTAGGAGAAATTAATTTAATTATTAGAGTGGTAATGTGAGATTGGATAAGAATAATTGGTTTGAGGATCTTATCATTTTTTAGGGCGGCATACACTTTATATATGTATAGGTTAAGGCAGCATGGGGTAATTTGCAATAGATTATATGCTTGCTGTTCTGGAAAGGTGCAAGAGTATTTGGTATTATTTTTACATTGGGTCCCGTTAAATATTTTAATTTTAAATTCAAATGTAGTATCATGTTTGTAATAAAAATTTCTTAATAGAATTTATATTTTTAATATAATTAGAAGAATGATTTGAAAAATTTCTATACATGAAGTCAGAATAATAGGGTTAGGATTAAGTTCAGTTTGTTGTGGAGTCACAGGTATTTTAAAATTAGGGGGAAATATTAGAGATGTAATTGAATGGGAGGTTATAAGGCTAAATTCTTCTAATATTGTATTTACAGTAATTTTAGATTGAGTCTCTATATTTTTTTTGTGTTTTGTGTTTTTAATTTCTAGGAGTGTGATGTTTTATAGCGGGAGTTATATAAGTGGGGATAAAACTTACAATCGGTTTATATATCTTGTTTTAATATTTGTTTTGTCTATAATAATGATGGTTTTGAGACCTAATTTAATTAGAATTTTATTAGGTTGAGATGGGTTAGGTTTAGTTTCTTATGCTCTGGTAATTTTTTATCAAAATGAAAAATCAAGTAATGCTGGGATATTAACTATTCTTTCAAATCGGATTGGTGATGTAGCCATTCTTTTGAGTATTGGAATTATATCAAGATTAGGAGGATGAAATTTTTTTATTTATAGATTATATATAGGTGAGGATTGGGTAATATTTAATTTTTTTTTGGTAATTGCAGCTATAACTAAGAGGGCACAAATTCCATTTTCTGCGTGGCTTCCAGCTGCTATAGCAGCACCAACTCCAGTGTCAGCTTTAGTGCATTCATCTACTCTTGTAACTGCTGGGGTGTATTTAATAATTCGGTTTTTACCGGCTTTAGTTGATTCTAGCGTGCAGAGTGTATTACTTATTATTTCCTGTCTAACTATATTTATGGCTGGGTTAGGGGCAAATTTTGAATATGATTTAAAAAAAATTATTGCTTTATCTACTTTAAGGCAGCTGGGAGTTATATTAAGAATTTTATCTTTAGGGTATGTTGAGTTAGCTTTTTTTCATTTACTAAGACATGCATTGTTTAAAGCTTTACTTTTTATATGTGCTGGGGCTGTGATTCATAGTGTAGGAGATTACCAAGATATTCGATTTATAGGTGGGTTGGTTTCTTATATGCCTTTAAGAGTTTCTTATATAACAGTTGCTAATCTGGCTTTGTGTGGGTTTCCATTTTTAGCTGGATTTTATTCTAAAGATTTGATTTTAGAGGTTGCGTTTATAAGATGGATTAATTATATTAGATTTATTTTATATGTTTTATCTACTGGGCTAACAGTTATATACACTGGGCGGCTGATTTATTATAGGTTAAGTGGTGGATTTAAGCTTAGGGTATTAAATAGAGTTAGAGACAATGATTATATTATAGGAAATTCTATAATTTTTTTAGGTTTAGGTGCTGTATTTGGAGGTTCTCTATTATCTTGGTTAATTTTCCCCGATCCTATTATAATTTGTTTAAGAAGTGTTATAAAAAGACTTGTTATGGTTATTAGTATTATAGGAGGAGTTGTAGGTTATATATTTAATATATTAGCAGCAACAAATAATTTAAATAGGATAAAGGTTTATAATTTTGTAGTGTTAGCTGGTTCAATATGATTTTTACCATTTTTAAGTTCTTATAATAATAGGAAAATCAGATTGTTAACTGGGGGCAATCTACAGAAAATAAGGGATAAAGGTTGGTATGAATATTTTGGGTCTCAAGGGGTCTATTCTTTACTTTCTAAAGGATTTTTTATATTTTACAGTATTCAGACTATAAATAGAGTAAAGATTTATATAAAGATATTTTTTATTAGTGTTGTCATTGTTTTACTTGTGTATGTATAATTTATATAATTTATTAAGAATATTGCATTGAAGCTGCAAAAGAGACATAATTTGTCTGTAAATATTGTAAATAGATACAGAATAAGAAATTATAAGAGTTTAAATAGTTTAAAGAAAAATGTTGGTTTGTGGGACCTAAGATATAATAGAAATTTATTTTAAACAATCAATATATAAAATAAAGAATTTATATAATGACTTATTATCAATATTTTAATTTATAAAATAATAATATGATAGGTTAAGATTTTAATTAAAATTTTGTAGAATGACTAAAAATTGAAAGTTTATTTTTAGAAATTATTATTTCAGCTTTACAATGAAAATGTAATATGTTATATACACTATAAAAATTAGGAGTATAAACGGAATTTAACCGCTTAGATGGAAGTTAGAAGCTTCTCTCTTTTTCTTTAATACTCCATTCTATCTTAATAGGAATTAATTAATTCAGTGATATTATTAACAATAATGTGCCTCTTTTTGGCTTCTATTAACTATTAGAGGCTTAAGTGGCCAAAACTTAGGTCGAAACTAAGTGCAATATTTCGCTTTCTAATATTGAAGTCAAAACTAGTTTAAATTTAAACTCTTTATGAATGCAACTCATATGTCATAAGTAATATTGACTATAGTCTTTATCTAGATCACTCTAGGGCTCCTTGAATCCATTCGTAATATAATCCAATGAGTAGGATAATTAGAAATAAAGTTCCTGTTCTTGCCCAGGCAAAAATATTGGTAATTCTTAATGTGGAAGCAATAGGAAGGAGAAGGGTAATTTCTACATCAAAAATTAAGAAAATTACGGCAATTAGAAAAAATCGTAGTGAAAACGGGAGTCGAGCTGATTCTTTAGGGTCAAACCCGCACTCATAGGGAGAGGCTTTCTCTCGGTCTAGGATTATTTTTTTTGATAGGATTGATGAAATAATTATAACTAAGTTGGCTAAAACAAAGGTGATTAATGAGAGAAAAAGAAGTATAAACATTATTTTCTCTAGAGAATTCTAGGCTTTTTGATTGGAAGTCAAATATACATATTATATTAAGAAAATTACCCCCCTCATCAATAAATGAATACATATAAAAATAATCAAACTACATCTACAAAATGTCAATATCATGCTGCGGCTTCAAACCCTACATGGTGGTTAGATGAGAAGTGACAATTAAATAGTCGTAAAAAACAAATTAGTAAAAATGAGGTGCCAATAATAACGTGAAGACCATGGAAGCCAGTAGCGACAAAAAAAGTTGAACCAAATACTGAGTCTGCAATAGTAAATGAGGCTTCCAAGTATTCGAAAGCTTGAAGTGCAGTAAAATAAACTCCTAAAATAATAGTTATTCCAAGGCTTTGAATGGCTTGCGAGTGGTTAGATTCTATGATGGCGTGGTGAGCTCATGTAACTGTAGCTCCTGACGACAGTAGGATAGTTGTATTTAAAAGAGGAATTTGGAAAGGATTAAAGGGATTAATGCCGACTGGAGGCCAGTTTATACCAATTTCAATTGTAGGAGAAAGACTTCTGTGAAAGAAAGCTCAAAAAAATGAAAAAAAGAACAATACTTCTGACACAATAAATAAAATTATACCTCATTGTAATCCTTTTACAACAATAGAGGTATGAAGACCTTGGTATGTTCCTTCACGTGTGATATCACGTCATCATTGAATTATTGTAAGTAGTGTCCCAATAAATCTTAAAATAAGTAGATTTATATTATATTGGTGGAATCATTTAACTAAACCAGTAGTTAATATTATAGCTCTAATAGAACCTGTTAATGGCCAGGGGCTTATATCTACTAAGTGATATGGGTGATGTCCGTGGGAAGATGTCATTAGTTAATTTCTCTAGTGTAAAGAGTGCTTAGAACAGCAAATACATACGATTGAATAATTGCGACAGCAGACTCTAAGATTAATAATAAAATTTGGGAAAAGATTAATAAGGATAAAATTGACAAAGATAAGGATGGACCCACCCCCCCTAATAAGGTAAGAAGTAGATGACCTGCAATTATATTTGCAGCCAATCGAACTGCTAAAGTACCTGGTCGGATAATATTTCTAATTCTTTCAATTAATACTATAAATGGTATCAATACTGATGGAGTTCCTTGCGGCACTAGGTGCGCAAATATATGTTGAGTGTGATTTATTCACCCAAATACTATAAGAGTAACTCATAGAGGGAGGGATAAGGCTAATGTTATAACTATGTGTCTTGATCTTGTAAATACATATGGTAAAAGACCTAAAAAATTATTAAATAGAATTAATGTAAATATACTAACAAACAAGGTAGATACTCCCAAATGGGATTGGGTTAGAAGAGCTTTAAATTCTTTGTGTAAAGTAAGAGTTAATTTTCTTCACAGTAAGGATCACCGAGAAGGAGAGGCCCAATATAAATATGGAATAAATATTAGACCTAATAGAGTTGATATTCAGTTTATAGAAATATTAAAGATTCTTGAGGTTGGTTCAAAAATTGAGAATAAGTTGGCTATAATTTTCAGGAAGGTTTATTAATTTGACTTGATGAGTTATAAGGATTAATAGCTTCAAATGGCTTAATAAAAAAATTCATTACTAAAAACAAAATTAAACTAATTAAAAAGAAAAAATAAAGAGGGAGTCATAATAGAGGACTTATCTGTGGCATTCAAAAATATCTAATAAAGATTATTCAAGCATGACAAGCTAGTGTTATACAATTAACTAATTTTTGATAAGCACCAGAAGTAGGTTATACTATAATAGGTTTAAAAGACCTACACTTATTTTCAGTCATCGAGTGAATCTAAAGATGAAGAAACTCAGTTTAAAAAGGAGTCTGTAGAAACTCTTTCAATTACAATAGGTATAAATCTATGATTGGCCCCGCAAATTTCTGAACATTGACCAAAAAAGAGTCCTGGACGTGTTGTTAAGAATCTTGCTTGATTTAAGCGACCAGGGATTGCGTCAGCTTTGATACCTAGGGCAGGAACTGTTCATGAGTGAATTACATCAGCAGCTGAGATAATAATTCGGATTTGTGTATTTATTGGAATAATAGTTCGATTATCAACATCTAATAAACGAAATCTGGATAATCTTATTTCATCAGACGGAATTATATAAGAGTCAAATTCAAGGTTTAGAAAGTCTGAGTATTCATATCTTCAATACCATTGGTGGCCAATTGTTTTTAAAGTTATAGAGGGGTTATCTACCTCATCTAAAAGATAAAGTAATCGTAAGGATGGCAAAGCAATAAAAACTAGAATTACAGCTGGAATAGATGTTCAAATTAATTCAATGGTCTGATTTTCTAATATATATCGGTTGATAAAAGAATTGAATAAAATTGTAGATAATATATAACCTACGAAAGTAATAATTAGAATTAAAATCAATATAATATGATCATGAAAGAAAATTAATTGTTCCATTAAAGGAGAAGCTCTGTCTTGGAGGCTTAAGAAAGCTCATGTTGCCATAGGTTGTAATGTTTTATAAATTAAATTTTAATGTTAGTTAACAATTAGATATTAATGGAATTTCTATATAAGAATGATCTGCGGGAGGATATGGGTGGTTTCATTCGATTGATGAGGGGAGATAAGGAGTAAATAAAACTGGGCGGTTAGATCTTAAAGCTTCTCAAATAATAATTATGAATCCTAAGGCTGCTGTAAAGGAAATTATAGAACCTATAGATGAGACAATATTTCATGTTGTGAAGGCATCTGGGTAATCTGAATATCGTCGCGGCATACCATTTAATCCTAAGAAGTGTTGCGGGAAAAAGGTTGTATTTACCCCAATAAATATAATGAAAAAATGGATTTTTATTCATCGTGGATTTAGTGACAATCCTGTAAATAATGGGAATCAATGGGCGATTCCCCCGAAGATACCAAATACAGCACCTATTGATAAAACATAGTGAAAATGGGCTACAACATAATAAGTATCATGAAGGATAATATCGATGGAGGAGTTAGCTAATACTACTCCAGTTAAACCACCTATAGTAAATAGGAAAATAAATCCTAGGGCCCATAATAAAGAAGGTCTATAATTAATTTGAGTTCCGTGAAGAGTTCTTAATCAACTAAAAATTTTAATTCCTGTAGGAACGGCAATAATTATTGTAGCTGAAGTGAAGTAAGCACGAGTGTCTACATCTATACCAACTGTAAATATGTGATGAGCTCATACAACAAATCCTAGAATACCAATGGCTAATATAGCATAGATTATTCCTAAGGTCCCGAATGATTCTTTTTTCCCTGATTCTTGTCTTACGATATGGGAAATTATACCAAAAGCAGGTAGAATAAGAATGTATACCTCAGGGTGGCCAAAGAATCAAAATAAATGCTGGTATAGAATAGGGTCTCCACCCCCTGCAGGATCAAAAAAGGATGTATTCAGGTTACGATCTGTAAGTAATATTGTAATAGCTCCTGCTAGTACTGGTAATGATAGTAATAATAAAATAGCTGTAATAAAAACAGCTCATACAAAAAGTGGTATTTGGTCTATAGATATCCCAAATGATCGTATATTGATAATGGTAGTTATAAAATTAACTGCTCCTAAAATAGATGAAATTCCTGCTAAATGGAGAGAAAAAATTCCTATATCAACTGAGGCCCCAGCGTGGGCAATAGCGGCAGCTAAAGGAGGATATACTGTTCAACCAGTTCCAACACCTCTTTCTACTATTCCTCTTATTAGAAGCAATGTAAGTGAAGGTGGGAGAAGTCAAAATCTTATGTTGTTTATACGTGGAAAGGCTATATCTGGAGCTCCTAATATTAATGGAATTAATCAATTTCCGAATCCTCCAATTATAATAGGTATAACTATAAAAAAAATTATAACGAAAGCATGAGCTGTTACTACAACATTGTAAATTTGATCATTACCAATTAATGTTCCTGGTTGTCCTAATTCAGCTCGAATAATCAATCTTAGGGAGGTTCCTACTATTCCAGCCCAACCTCCAAAGATAAAATACAGAGTACCGATGTCTTTGTGATTAGTAGAAAAGAATCATCGTTGCAT